TTTCGCACTCAAATACATAAGAATTGTATAGGAACCAAAAGAATCTTTTATTTTCTTTCGAAAAAACATAAATAGATTTCTTCTGAGTAATGGGGAAATTATTCCAATTATGGTATTCGTGAAGAAAGAATTGCAATAAATGTAAAAAGGGAACATCTTGAATCCAGCACTGAAGGATTTGAACCAAGATTTCCATATGGATGGGATGAGGTATTAGTATATCTAAAACATAATTTAAATGCAATAATTTGTCCTCTAAAAAAGGAAAAATTGAATGAATTGATCGTAAATTATGATATTTTGGTATTTCTTTTTTTTCTAAATAAGATACTAATCGCAAGGAAAATGGAATTTCCACAATAATTGCAAAACTTTCTGATATAATTTGAGAATAAAAATGAGAATAAAAAAAAATTTTGTGGGTGTGCCCAACAAGTAAATTTTGGTTAGAATAATTAACCGAAGAAATTAAAGAATTCTTTTGATAGATTCGAGTAATTAAACGTTTTACAAGTGATAAACTAGATTTATTATCATAACCAAAAATTTCTACGGGTTCATAAAAAATCAAACCATTTAAACCATGATCATGAGCAAGTGCATAAATATACTCCTGAAACAGTAACGGATATAGGAAATATTGTTGCCAAGATCTATCTTTTTCTAAATATCCTTGTAATTCTTCCATTGACTTCAATTTCTACTTGAACCAGAAACAATAGGTATTTCTTGTATTATCAAATTATACATAGTGCAATACGGTCAGAACAGAGTATGTATCATGTATGAAAAAATATATATATACCCTGGAAATACAGAATCCAATCAATAGATCTTTTTACTTTCCCCTTCTATCCAATGGGCCAATGAGTTTATCTTCGTTCTATTAAATTCTCAGAGGATAAAAAATCTTTTATTTTTGCAACCCGATCGCTCTTTTGACTTTGGAAATTTTTTTTTTGTCAGTATACTGTTTCTTCTACACATTAGTTTCCAATCCATAATAGAAAATAATTAGGATTTTTTTTTATTCTTAAAAAAAAGAATCAAAGGTCCATTCACAGGAAACCCCTTCCCCACATCAGGCACTAAGTTATTTTTAACGTTTAATTAGATCGGGAAATTATTCAAATTAAGAATAGAAGCTCGTTGCTTTTTTTTTTTACCAGAATTAGAACCATAGAGCTCTATCCATTTATTCACTAGACCAAACTCTAACTGTGAATATAATATAATAATAAATTCACAAAATTCAAATCCAATTCCATTTTTTCTTATTATTTTATTACGACATGCGATTTTTTCCGTCCATTACCTTTCAGGATCAGTCGTGGTCTTATAGACTCTACCAAAAGTCTGGACGAATTCGTTACTTCATCCAAATGTGTAAAAAACCATAATCGCACTTAAAAGCCGAGTACTCTACCATTGAGTTAGCAACCCAGATAAATACGTATATACAAGCGGAAAAAATGGAATTGAACTATACAATTACGTAAAAACATTGAATTTTGAATTCAAAAGAAATATAAAGGAAAGATTGGATGATCAATTAAACAAAATAGCAAAGTGGATTGGATGAAATTAAAGACAGATAAAAAAAATGTAAAAATTCACATTTAAAGACCACCCCCCCCTTTTTTATAAAATATAAAAATTTTGGATTTTCGTTAAAAAAATATATCTTGTATAACAAACAGTAAATTTGGCAAACCCATAATTTGAATGAAGTAAAGGAAAAACCCATAAATAAATAAGGATCAAAATAAACAGATCTATTTATCTACGATCGAATTATATTTGTTCGATACACCATTGTCAATATGAATAAATTGTTGAGAAAAAAAATGAATAAAAAAAAAAATTACATAAAATAAGGATTTGTGTTGGATTGGCACAACAAGAAATATGATAAATAGAAAACATAATAAGAACAAGAAAAGATCAAATTGTGAGTAAATAATTACCCTACAAATGTATACTAGTTACCTTTCTTTTTTATAATTTTTTTATTTATGAAGCTTTTTCTTTTAAAAATTCTGCTTTTCTTAAAATATCATAAACAGTTCCTGTAGGTTGAGCACCTTTTTCAAGGAAATAACGAATAGCAGGAACGTTTAAATAAGTTTGATTTTGTATTGGATCATAAAAACCCACCTTTCGAAGATCTCTTCCTTCTCGTCGGGATCGAACATCAATTGCAACGATTTGATAGATCGCTCATTGGGATAGATATAGATAAATAACCCCCCCTAGAAACGTATAAGAGGTTTTCTCCTCATACGGCTCGAGAAAAAATGATTATAATATTTCTGTATATAATGTAAAATATATTAAAAAATTTATGAATTAGACTATGATTTAAGTTTTTTTGTTCTTACTTACATAAAAAAAAATAAAGAAAAAAAGAAATATCATTCGTACTCATAACTCAAGTTGGGAAATTCTGAAAAAGTCCGAAGATAAATCCTTAGGCATTTCTTGAGTCGTCTCTAACCTCTTTTGTTTGTTTCGTCTCGAATCTATTTTTAGTCTCCATCATTATACTAAAAAGAAAATATTGAGACAATTGAAAATAGTGTTTCCTTGTTCCGGAATTCTTTCTCTTTACTTTTTAAAATCATTAGGTTTAGATATTACTTCGGTGATCCTTACCCCCCTTTTTTCAAAATGGCAGCAACATACCTTTTGTTTTTTATTATTTCTTTCTATGGAAAGATAATATGAACGATTTATTCCCTTGTAATGTAATATACAAAATTTTATTTATTTTATTTCAAACTTGTTAGGATTTGAATCCTTCAATTTAAAATTGAAATTTCTATATTGAGGATATACTTACAAAGTAGTCTAATTTATTAATTGTTACTAACCCTAGATTCGCCCCCCCGATAAATGAATCAATACGTTTTGCTCGAGCTCCATCATGTACTATTCCTATTTACCAACCCAATACAAATTAGGTTCCTAACAGGAACAGAACAAACTATGTCGATTCAAGAGCATCTTCATTTCTATAGAAAATGGCGGATGTAAGAATCCACAGTGAATTATGTCCTTCAAGTCGCACGTTGCTTTCTACCACATCGTTTTAAACGAAGTTTTACCATAACATTCCTCTCATTTTTAATTTTATTTTGAACCGGTATGGAATTGATTCAATATGGAATCATGAATAGTCATTGGCTCAATGGTACATAATATTTTTTATGTATGTATCTATGGAGAGGTAAATAATTATCTGGAAAAAGTCTTATATTATAAAGGATTTAAGTTATTTCGCCCCTCTATCCTAATCCTATGGGGTGAAAGAAATTTCTAAAAAATAAAAAAGAAAAATAAATGGATTTACTTAAATCTAATTAAAATCTTCAACAGATCATTCGGGATGTTAAATTATGAAAAAAATTCTTCTCGAACAAATAAACTCAAAAGAACGGCCCTATGGGTTTTCCAATTCCGGAATAAAATCAGTTATTAACAAAATATAAGCTATTCCAATAACTCGAAAAAGTCATAAGTTTCTCTATATCTATAATATAGATTTTTCAAATTTCTTCGAGTACCCGGGTTCATAAAAAAAAAAGAGTTTTTGTTTTCATGAGTATGAAATAAAAAAGGTCTCGTGTAAAGTATAAAGTAAAATTGAATTCGGTATTCTTTCTTTCAGATGAAAGACAAAATTAGAATCAAGAATAAGAAGAATCTAATCTTTTCGTATGCATCATATACAACGAAAATTTGTTACCGGGGGTAATCATGTATATTTAAAGAATCACAAACCCTTTTGACTTAATCAAAGAGCTGCTGTTGCTGAAATACAACAATAATAATATATATACATAGGGCAGGGCTTGTTCATTTTATACAAACAGATTTGGTTTTACTTCAGGTTCAAAAATCTTTTCACCAATTACATAATTACATAAAGTAAAGCAAATGAAATATAAGAATTTCCATCTATTTAATATTAATAGATACATTACGTTAATTTCCAATTATTTATTTTAATAAGATAAAAAAAGAGAATCCGGAGCAATTTGGTTTTACTTTTTTTTACCGGTTTAGAAGTCTTAAGACGAACGATAAAAGAAAAAAATTTCCAAGCTTAAAGAGAAATTTGTTAAAGAGAAGAATTTTTCCTTTCTCATGTAGACGCTCTGGGACGGAAGGATTCGAACCTCCGAATAACGGGACCAAAACCCGTTGCCTTACCACTTGGCCACGCCCCATTTCGATTTCGAATTTATCTTCGATACTAATAAAGACTAATATTGGTATTAGTCGTTCGTCAATCCCAATTCAAATATATATGAAATATATTACTGCTAGGATTCAACACATGGAAATATAGAAAAAAATGATTGATCATTCCATAAAATTCAATTAAGATATTGTATGAAACTCAAATTCCTTGTATTCTCATTTGAGAATGAAAGGGAAGATTTTTGATTTGAGAGCGTTCGAAGAACAAGAAGGTTTTTTGACCCACCTTTTAATTTTTCCCTCATAAAAAGAACTCAATCAAAATCTAATTTTCTAATCTACAAGAATGAAATGTTTGTTATGCTTAATATCTTTAGTTTAATCTGTATCTGTCTTAATTCTACCCTTTATTCGAGTAGTTTTTTCTTCGGCAAATTGCCCGAGGCTTATGCCTTTTTCAATCCTATCATAGATGTTATGCCTGTCATACCTGTACTATTTTTGCTCTTAGCCTTTGTTTGGCAAGCTGCTGTAAGTTTTCGATAAAATCTTTAATGCTCCGAAAAATTCATGATTTATCCGAAACAAATTTTCTAAAAATTTATAAGATCTTATAAATTTTATATTATGAACCCTCCATTCGAAAATAGAAATTCTTGTATTATATTGAATAACCAACCGCGTGGTGATAAATTTTGATCAACTTATTTCCTCGTTCTGACCTTCCAGTAAACAAGGACTTTCTAAAGACCCCACAATACCAAATAATGGATATGACCAAAAATTTTTGGTATTTTTGGTAATGAAGGAATCAGAATCTTGCTTTTCTTATTATTATTACATTACAAAAACAAAAAATTCGTAAAAATTACCTTTTTCAAGAAAAGACTTCATTTTTTGTTTTTTATTTTTGGGGTGTTATGTCAACATAGTGTATGTGATAAAAAATAGGCAATCTATTTCCCTTTTCAAAAAAAATCTTGGAGATTGTGTAATGCTTACTCTCAAACTCTTTGTTTACACAGTAGTAATATTTTTTGTTTCTCTCTTCATCTTTGGATTCTTATCTAATGATCCGGGCCGTAATCCTGGACGTGAGGAATAAAAAAAATATTTTGAAAGTCTGAAGCGATCGAGGAGAGCGGAGAGAGAGGGATTCGAACCCTCGGTACAAATAACTCGTACAACGGATTAGCAATCTGCCGCTTTAGTCCACTCAGCCATCTCTCCCAATTCAAATTGCAAATTTTTTATGTGATGTGACAGGCGAAGTAAAAAGGATTTAAACTGAAAAAAGCGCGTTTTTCTTTATTTTTATTATTCTAATTCTAATTTTATTATTCTAATTCTAATTTAGAATACTTAATATAAGACTAAAATAACAGTAATGTAATATAAATATAGTAATATAAATATATTCTATATATATATATATTTATATTAAACTAGATAAGAGAGCTATTAATTTGATTAGTAATTCAATTTAGAGAATGTAATAATTCGACACAGATATCTTATCTTCAATAGAATAGATATAGAAAAAACCTTACTTCCTTGATTTTCATTTTGTAAGAAAAGTCTATTCCCCCGGCCTGGTTAAGTACTGGCCGGGCTATTACATTACTTCTGATGAATCAATCATTTCATAGATCAAATGATTTCATTTTTTGTTTTTATTATATCAAATCAAAGATACTTGTTATTGAAGTTATTGAAGTAACAAAAAATACAATTTTCATCTCCATTCCAAGTGTAATTTCTTAGTATTATTAATATAATACTATAGAATATACTATAGTATATGAAAATGTAAGAATATTCAAATTCTTACATTTTTATTTTTATTAATTAGTATTAAGTAGTATTTTGAATTTTGAGTCTTTTTTATCAATTTAGTTAATTATTTAACTGGAAAAAAGCACATACAGAAATTAAACAATATAATATCAAAAATGAAACACACATATGTTATAACATAACTCTTTTATTTGTTCAAGGGATATTGAACATTTGAGATCCAATTAATCCGAGTTCAAATTTTAAAATCGGTCAGTTGAGGGGGAAGTAAAAAAAAATTAGGAATTCGTCGTGGTTATAGTCCAGCTTCAATAATTCCTTCAATTTGGGACTGTCAGTAATGACTTATAACAAGTAAAAAATGAGACTTTTTGCTTTATTATAATTTGAGTATAATTTGGTTATTTTAAAAAACTTTCTGTACTTCGCCTTCAAGTACCCCTGGTCCGGGGGGATGAAGTGTCAACGCTCAAGTTTTAATGAGTCTGATGCTATTAAGATAGCATCTCATTCCTTTGTTCGACAAAAGGTATATTCATATATAATAATGAATATGAAGCGGGTATAGTTTAGTGGTAAAAGTGCGATTCGTTCAATTAATAACTTAAAAAGTTAAGGGGTCTTTCGGGTTTTTCATATTCCGATCAAAAAAAAACTTTATTTCCTAAAAAGAGTTTAATCCTTTTCCCCTCAATAGCATATTTGAGGAAAAATAGAAATTATCACGATTTGTATCCAAAGTTCAATTAAAATTGAATAAAAGGGTTATAGAGTCACGAAGCATAATTTTTGAAAAATTGGATCAAATCTTCCAATTAATAAGTATAAGTAAAGGATCTATGGATGAAGATAAAAAACATAAGTGCATTTCCAATCGTAACTAGATCTTCCATTTTTGTCTTGTAAAGGTAAGATTAAAGCCAAATAGCTAGAAAATGGTGGTTTTGGTTTACTAGAACCATCAGCATATTATTTTAGCTCGGTGGAAACTAAATTAAATTCTTTTCCTCAGGATCCCTCGAGTGGAAATAGGGAACGAAGTAACTAGATTAGACGGATTTGGGATAATAGAATCCCCCTCCTCTAGAGGGATCATCTAGAAAGCGAGTGGTTTTGGGTGTCTTTAACAAGAAAAGCTGACATAGATGTTATGGATCTCAATTTTGTTTCTGGGAATACATCAATCTTCCATAAAGGAGCCGAATGAAACAAAATTTTCATGTTCGGTTTTGAATTAGAGACGTTAAGAATGATAAATTAACGTCGACTATAACCCCTAGCCTTCCAAGCTAACGATGCGGGTTCGATTCCCGCTACCCGCCCCATATTCCTTATTCTACATGCATCATCCATTCGAATATGCATTCTTTTTTTTTTTTTACCTAAAAAAATTTTCATCTATTTTTCTCCAAAAAGAGAAAGGGAGAATGCGAAAGAATAAAATAGGAATCAAAAGCGTCCATTGTCTAATGGATAGGACAGAGGTCTTCTAAACCT